GTTTGGTTAATCCTCTTATCCCCACGGTAAAAACTCTAGTATAAAAAATATCTATGTAACCACGATTATATGACCAATTGTATATCACATTTTTTATTCGGTCCACAAGAATTCTTTTAGGACCCCCTTTTACAAATGAATTGATTAAATCCAAATTCTGGAAAAATGAATAAGCGGATCCATATAAAATATATGCTATGAATAGTCCGAAAATTGCTATACTTACCGAAAAAATTGCATTTGTAAAAAATTCATTCAAATTTACAGAATAATTAGAACTTGAATGTAAAAGATTTGTTGATGGGGTTAACCATTTCGATAATATATCAAAATCTATTACTCCTTGATCAAAAGAAATTCCTATTGATCCAACCAACAAAGTAAATAGTACTAATACAAGAAGAGGAAATAGCATAGTATTGTCCGATTCGTGAGGATACATGGAAGTATATTTATTTCCAAAGTAAGTACTAAAGTATCGTATCCTATTTCTTACATTATTATCAATTTTCGATCTTTCTTTTGCAAAAAAAGAAACCTTTTTATTCATTGTTGATAAAAGTAAATTTGGATTGACTCCTCTTGGAGTTCCTTTTCCCCATAGAGATATGGAATAGAACGAACCATTTTTCGTGCTACTGTAATTTTTAAAATGAACGCGGAAATACCCATCAAAGGTAAGTAAATATACCCGAAACATATAAAATGCGGTTAATCCTGCTGTGAAATAAGCTATTACTGCGAAAATTGGTGAATACAACCAACTATCATTAAGAATGTTATCTTTGGACCAAAAACAAGCAAGAGGTGGAATACCACAAAGAGAAAGTGTACCCAATAAAAAAGTAGTTCTTGTAATTGGAACATATCTTGTTAAACCACCCATAAGAACCATATTCTGACTTTTATCTGGTGAATATCCAACAATAGGTTCCATTGAATGAATAATAGATCCGGATCCCAAAAATAATAAAGCTTTTGAATAGGCATGAGTGATCAAATGGAATAAAGCAGCTCGATAAGAACCTATACCTAGAGCTAACATAATATAACCCAATTGAGACATTGTAGAATAGGCTAAGCTTTTTTTAATGTCTCTTTGAGCAAGGGCCAAAGTAGCCCCTAATAATAGTGTTATTACACCTATTAAAGAAATTAAATTCATTATATAAGGTATGACTATGAAAAGAGGAAGAAGCCGAGCTACAAGAAAAATTCCTGCTGCTACCATAGTAGCAGCGTGTATAAGAGCCGAAATAGGAGTGGGGCCTTCCATAGCATCAGGTAACCATACGTGAAGGGGGAATTGTGCGGATTTAGCAACTGCACCGACGAATAATAAAGAAGCACACAAGGTAGCAAATAAAGAATTGACCCCATTATTCTGGATTAAGTTATTAGTTATTTCGAGCAAATACCGAAATTCTAAACTACCTGTTATCCAATAAAAACCTAAGATTCCTAACAATAAACCAAAATCCCCTACACGATTAGTTACAAAAGCTTTTTGACAAGCACTTGCTGCAATTGGTCGTGTGAACCAAAACCCTATTAATAAATAAGAACACATTCCCACAAGTTCCCAAAAAATATAAATTTGTATCAAATTTGAACTAGTAACTAATCCCAGCATAGAAGTATTAAAAAAACTCATATAAGCAAAAAATCTCAAATATCCTTGATCGTGATACATATACTTGTCACTATAAATAAGAACCATGATTCCAACAGTAGTAATTAGTATTGACATAATAGAAGTAAGTGGATCGATCAAGTATCCAAACTCTAAGGAAAAATCATTATTGATGGTCCAAGACCATAGATATTGATAGATAAAACTTCCATTTATTTGTTGAATAGACAGATTGGCTGAAAACACCATAGCTATACTTAAGAGTAAAACACTAGGAAAAGCCCACATGCGACGAATATTTTTTGTTGCTGTCGGAATAAGTAGAAGTCCAAATCCTATTGACATAGTAACTGGAAGTGGAAGAAAAGGTATTATCCACGCATATTGATATGTATGTTCCATAAGAAAAGAAACTCCTTTTTCTTATAATTACAAATTGTTCTCGATTCACCAATTCTTATCTTTTTTATCCTTTTAGAAAGGAACAATAATAAAAGAAATCAACAAAAAAAAATATCTGAAAAAAAAAGTCAAATATTGGGATTCTTAATTATTCTGATTTTTTTCCCCTCATGTCATTTATATATGTGATGTGCGCGCATACGTATATGTGATATATATATCACATATACATGTATATATAAATATATTTGTATTATATATATTTGTATGTTTATTATATATTTATATGTTAAAGTAAAAAAACAATGTATATTAAAAAGAGTATATTAAAAAAATTATCCACATACACGAAATAAGTATAGATAATAACTAAAAAGAACGATCTATTTTGAAGAATACATGTCTTTCACATACAACGATAAAAGGAGGAACCCCCCTTTTTTGA